TTTCGGCATCTCCCTGACCAAACCCTCCCACATTGGGATTACTTGTTAATGGTTGATCAAGCTTGATAGATTCACCCTCTGAAACAAGAAGTTCTGGTCCTGGAGGTATAATATCAACTACTTGATGTCCATCCGATGCATCAGCTATGGTTATTTCATATCCCCTCTTTTCTTTACGTACTATTCTGCTTATGATACCTGCTGATGAAGCATTATAGACAGTATTGTTACTCTTGTTCCCATCGGGATAAATCTGACCCCTTCCCCTGTTTCCCCCTACATATATGGGGTATTTTAAGAAGTGAACGTCTTTCCTCGTAGCAGGGTCGGGAGAAAGAATGGGAAAGACGATTTCCCTATATTTCTGACCAGGAACAGGGCCTATCACAAGAATATTTCTTTTAGTGGGACGATAACTCTGAAAAGACAGATTGCCCATCTTTTCTTTCATCTCGGGAGAAATACGATCGGGGGGAGCTAATTCGAATCCCTCGGGTAAAATAAGAACAGCCCCCACATTCAAAGCCCCTTTTTTACCATTAGCAAGAACTTGTTTCAGTTGCGTATCATAAGGGATTCTAACAACTGCTTCAAATACAGTATCGGGAAGCACAGCTTGCGGAACCTCAATATCCACGGGCTTGTTAGCTAAATGGCAATTGGCACATACAATACGCCCAGTTGCTTCTCGTGGATTTTCATAACCCTGCTGCGCAAAAATGGGATATGCGTTTGAAATGGATGTCTGAGTTATTACATATATCACGATCGATACAGAAATAGATCGAGCCATCTGTTCCTTTACCCAAGAAAAAGTATTTCTATTTTGCATGGTCCAATCATTGATCCCGGAATTTCTACAATAAATTAGGTAGGTAGCTAGTATAGTTCCCTATCCACGAGTCTGCCATTGTACTGGAATATAGGACAAATACCTTGAGCGGGTAGAAGTATAAAGAGTAAGTAAGATTTAAAATGCTTTCTTTAGGCACGAAGACACATTTTTATTTGATTGATATCAGGAGATCAAATGAGTTCTTCATTCATTCATTGAATGATAAATGACTACAAGTGAAGGAGATACACGATTTAAATAATGGAAAATCAAATATTTTACAATTGTATCTAGAATGACTGGAAAAGTGGAAACAAGACCAGATATAATTTGATCGTTATGTGCCAACCCAAAATCGTTGTAGACTGAACCAATCATTAGTTCCCAACCGTGGGGCGAGTGGAATCCGATCCATAAATCGGTGACTAAAAGAATTGAAAAAGCTTTTATTGTGTCACTTAAGTTATGGAGGAATTCCTGAACCCAAGAATTAAGAATGACAAGTTCTTCGTTACCCAGAAAAAAATAACCACTTAGAATAGCGAAACAGATTATATTTGTCGAGAAATGCAAAATGATACGTAGATGATATTCATTATGTGTTTTGACCAATTGTATCGTTTCCTTGTGGATTCCTAGACGAAGCTTTGATATATGTGTCTCGGGGTACTCCTTTAGCATTTCGTCCAACAGGAATAGTTCTTCTAATTCTATGAATCTTTCTAGAACGTTCTTTTCTTGAATATCATTCAAAAAAGTTTCGGATTGCCTGGTATTCCACCAATCAGTAACCAAAGGTTCCAGACATTTATTAAATGAGAGAGAGACCCACCAGGGCAAAAATACTATGGATGCAAGATATGGGAGGTAAGTCAATGCTTTCTTTTTTTTTTTCACTTTTAATTTGTGAATTGTTAATGAACCTGCTTCACTTCATTTGTCGACTCTATCTGATCTGATATTTCTCTAAAGCATGAGTTCTATAACAAGGTATGGAACCTATGGATCTATTCCCAATTTTTGTATAATTATTTAGTCCTTTATTTAGTCCTTGGCTTGGATCTAGAAGGAATATAGAAATAGAATAAAGATAGGATCCGTTTCAGATGAAAAAAAAAAAAGTAAGCAAATATTGTTCCCAGATATCTGAATTGAACAAATTCGAACCCATTTTCTCCTTATTTGTTCTTTTCGATGAATGCTCGAAAAACCACTTGAATTGAAGTAACAAATATTATTCGGATTTCCAGACGAAAGAACTCCCCCTGAGATCAAGCAATTATTTCGAAATGTTTCACCGTTTAACCCCGGGATATTTCTGAAGAATATTGATGATGAAATCCGAGATAGGTGGCAAAACGAGAGATAAATTGGATGGTTATGAGAGATCCAATCGTTTGTTTCTCGAGGAGCAAAATAAAGGATAAAAAGAAAGATCGATTGACAAAAGAGAGAAAATTTAAGAGATATGATCTATCTGTGTCTAACGTATCAATTCAAAAATTTGGGCCTAAAAAGATAAATTATCTATTTAGAAATGTTCAGATATATGTGATGAATCCATACTTATCATACTTGTTACTAGTATGAAAGAAAGAATTGAGTTGGGCTCCATACGCATAAACATAGAAAAGAGTTTTGGCAGCCAAAAAATGGCTTCTTATTATAGTTTAGTTGTTTTGTTCCATATACGTCCTCCTGCTTTTGCTTTATTCTATGGATCACCGCGCCAACAGAACGAGGAAATAGAATCTAACATGTTTTGCTCATATGAGCATTCTGAAGAAACTTCAGTTGTATTAAAAAAGGGACAAGGGGGATTGCCGAATTCCTTCCCCCATGTTGAGAAAGAATTCATTCTTCATTTCAAAATACTTCAATTGGTACGCACAAGAAATAGGCCAATTCCGCAGCTTTTTGTTCAATTTCTCGTGGAGTCAAATTCTCATCAGTACGAGTCAATGGAATGGTTCCCTGGCCTCTGATTTCCATATAAAGGACACGACGAGTATAAAGACCCTCTTTAACTTCTATTCTTATTGACAGGATATCCCTCATAAGGAAGCGAAGGAAGATGCGACGATTTTTTCCAGGAAATCCCCAACGAAAAATACACACTGTTCCTTCTTTTCTATCGAATCGATCATAACCACTACCTACATTCCACGAAATAGTGCACCACAAATAAGAGCTAATGAATAGACCTGCGATTCCATAGAAAGACATCACGATCCCTTGCGGAAAAAAAAGGATTTGCTGATATGGCAATACGGATATCAGATTCCTACCAAGATAACTAGAAGTTCCAACGACTAAGAATCCTAGTGAACCTAAAAAAAGGATAAAGGCCCAGCAAAAATTACTTGTTTTTCTAGACCCCGTTATAAGTTCTATCCATATATGTTCTGATCGCCAGTTCATACTATACTAGATCCAATTGCATTCGATTGGAATTGAGAGAATAAACCAAATTAATTTGACTTTTCTTTTCCCGCTCCCGAAGTAACTCTTATCAACTAGCACTCGATGTGAACCATTAGGAGTAATTGGTTAGATACATTGACTTTCTATTTTTAATATTCGCTGATCCATTTTTGACCAGCTATACCTGCATATACATGCATTTATCCAGATATAATGTATACGCACGCATAACAGCTCTTTCATTTGTGTTCGCAGGGAGCCGCATATCGTACCATACTCCACTAAAAGGATACCTGTATTATGATCCAATCCAGTGTTGATTAAAATATAAAATAAATTGATGATATTTGGTCCCATCCATCGCAGCTAGACAATCTTATTTTTTTGGACATGAAGAAATAAAGAAGCCATTGCAATTGCCGGAAATACTAGGCCTACTAAAGGCACAAAAATAGAGGGTAAGTTGAAATCTGTCATAGAATGGGTGCCTCGATTTAATATTTGTACCTCTTATAAAGATATCTTATGATAAGTATATCCATTATAAGTAATATTAAGTAGTAAATAGTTAATAAGTGCAAGGAATGTAGAACTACATTATATTAAGTGTACCCATTTATCTTTCTACACGAATATGTATGATAATCCAATTTAATCCATTTTTGCTTCCCCCGTTCTTATCTTCTTTCTAATAAGAAGTTTTTTATGAGTTCGCGACTCTAACTAATCCGATACAACAGGGATTAATAGTAAAAAATGGGGGTTTTCGGGAGATATAAGAATCACTTCTATTCTATATTTATTTCCTCTATATCTATTTTAGTTAATATTTATTTTTATTTAATTTTCATAAAATTTTAATAAAAATAAATTTAAGTATTATTATTAAATTAATTTATTATTTTTTAATTTAATATTTAATTAAGTATTATTAATTAAGTATTATAAGTATTATTTTAGAAATTATTTTAATAAATTATTTCAAAATTTAAAATTATAAAAATCTGAAATTCAAAAAGTATTAAATATGGATACATATAAGTATTAAAGTGTTATAAGTATTAAAACGTAACGTAATTAAGATGTAAGAATAAGAAGGACAAATAAAATTCTTTTTATTTTCCCAAATTCCTCGAAAGGGAAAATTCACTCTTTATCCTGTTGTTGATAAAGGGTTCCTAATTACTAATCATGAATAGAGGTAGTATACAAAATAGATTAGGTCTGGAGGAAAAAAGAAGAGTAATTATTCGAAACTTCGGACTCTTACTACAAGCAGAACTTATATCACCAAAGAAAACGTCATTCTTATTAGTTTTTTGAATACGATGAACTAACTACCTGTTCACTACAAATAACTTAATCTAGTGCTGTACTTTAATAATTTTTTTTTTAGTCAAGGGAAAGAAACCGTGTAGCTGAAATAACTCACTCAGAACACCTTTTAAAGGATTACGTGGTACGATTGGATCGAATAAGCCCTTATGGAATGAATACTCAGCCGCTTGTGAACCGTCGGGTACTGTCTTATTTAATGTTTGTTCAATTACTCTTTTACCCGCAAATGCAATGTAGGCATTAGGTTCAGCAATAATGACATCTCCTAACATACCAAAACTTGCTGTAACTCCACCGGTTGTAGGAGATGTAAGAATTGATACATAGAATAACTTTTTATTTAATTGATAATTATATGAAGCAGAAGATATTTTAGCCATTTGCATCAAGCTCAAACTTCCTT